TACGAACAGAGGCCCTTATTTTCATATTTGTCAGTCCTTAACTGAATTCCGAATCTATTTATTGGAAGAAAATAGGGTTTCCTTAAATTTTGAACTTCTAATTGTATCCCCATAAAAAAAAAAAAGAATGTTGAAGTTGAAAAAAAGTCTAATCATTCGAATTTTTGTTCCGGGGTCTATAAATTATACGCCCTCCACTTGAATCAAGATGACTTACTTCCATTTTTCCTTTATCTCCCGGTAGTGTACGGATAAAACTTTGTCGAATCCTTCCGGAAACATAACCTAGAATCCTATTTTCATTATAGAAACGAACCTGGAACATACCGTAGGGAAGTGATTCAGTAATTAAACTCTCATGAATCCATTTGTTTCTTTTATTACTATTCCAGTTAAAACCCCTCCCATATTAACTAATGTATGAGGAGTGATATTAGAAACCCGTTTTTTCTCTCTCTTTTTTCACAAAAATGTATGTAAGTTTCTCATATAATTCGGATATTAGAAAGATTACCATATATAACATAAAATTTCTCCGCCGATTCTTTCTAATCGAGCCTCTCGATCGGTCATTATACCTCGAGAAGTAGAAAGAATTACAATCCCCATCCCTCCTAAAATTCTCGGAATTCGTTGATAATTAGAATAGATTCGTAGACCAGGTCTACTGATTCGTTTTAAATTACAAATAGCTTTATATGATCCTTTCCTATTTCTTCTATGCCGTAGAGTTAAAACTAAAAAATATTTGTTGCTTTCCCTATGTTTTCTCACGTTTTCGATAAAACCTTCTCGGAAAAGTATTGTAACAATGTTGTCGGTGATGTTAGTGGATGGTATTCGAACCGTCCCTTTTCGATTAATGTCAGCATTTCGTATAGAGGTTATTATGTCAGCAATGGTGTCTTTACCCATGATAAACTAAAATGATTGTTGTCCTTGACCTTTGATATAATCAACATGCTCTTTTATTATTTTATTTATATTTTCTATTTTTTAGAATATTTATATAATAATTACAAAAAGGTATATGCGTGAGACATAATCAATCGATTAATTAATCTATTTCCTTCAAATACTATAAATATATCACGGTTTCGTCTTATAATACCTCGGGTGCTAATGAAACTATTTTAGTAAAATTTAACTGTCTCAATTCCCTGGCAATTGCACCAAAAATTCGAGTTCCTTTTGGATTTCCTTCTTGATCAATGACAACCGCAGCATTATCATCATATTGTATTATCATACCATTGTTACGTTTGAGTTCTTTACAAGTACGTACAATTACAGCTCTGATCACTTCTGATCTTTCTAAAGGTGTATTTGGTACTGCTTCTTTAATTACAGCAACAATAACGTCACCAATATAAGCATATCGTCGATTACTAGTTCCTATGATTCGAATACACATCAATTTGCGGGCCCCGCTGTTATCGGCTACATTCAAATGGGTTTGAGGTTGAATCATATTATTTTTTTATCTGTTCTTTCAGTGCAAAGGGCGAAGTAAAAAAAAAATATTGTTTATCCAAAAAAAAAGAAACCGACAATTGCAATTGTTTTTTTTTTCATCCCAAAGACCTCTTTCCTTTGGTTCTAATTCTTATGCCGAAATAATGAATTGAGTTCGTATAGGCATTTTGGATGCTGCTATTGTAATAGCTTTTCTGGCTATATTTTCTGTGACTCCGCTCATTTCATAAAGGATTCTACCTGGTTTAACGACAGCTACCCAATATTCGGGAGATCCTTTTCCCGACCCCATACGTGTTTCTGTAGGTCTTACTGTAACCGGTTTATCTGGAAATATGCGTACCCATATTTTTCCACCGCGGCGGGCATTTCGTGACATTGCCCGCCGCCCTGCTTCTATTTGTCTAGATGTGATCCAAGTGGGCTCAAGTGCCTGAAGAGCATATCTACCGAAGCAAATATTATTACCTCGAGAGGATATTCCTTTCATTCTTCCTCTATGTTGTTTACGGAATCTGGTTCTTTTGGGGTTATAGTTGATGGTTTTTTCTCAATTCCATCTCTACTACAGAACCGTACATGAGATTTTCACCTCATACGGCTCCTCGCGAATGAAACGATTAAAATAGAATATACGTAGATTTAATGAAAAAAATAATATACCGAATCGTCGTGGGATTTTTTTTTTGAAATTTCATCTAATCTATTGTCTATTGATCTATTGGATATTTGTATATCTTGTTTTGATATATAACTAAACAAGTCTTTTTTTCTATTATAGACAATTCTTGCTATCTAGATAGAAATAGATAATGTTGTTATGTTATAAGGTTATAACGAATTTTTATTTTATTTTTCCTTTTATTATCATATCGGATTGGCCCCAATTTAAAAATCCAATATAATCAAAATTTTCGCGGGCGAATATTTACTCTTTCATTATCTATTTCAGATGTAGGGTTAGCCCATGACTCCTCAGAACATGATTCCTCAGAATAAAAGGATTGGTTCTTGGTTCGTTCCG